TTTGGGGGGGAAGAGAGGGGGAATAAGCTGCAGCGGCACCTCACGAACTTCTTACTGGGGCAGCACCATCCTATAGGCATTTGCGAGTGTTTGGATGCACGTGTTTTGTTCATATTCCTGCGCAGTTAAGAGAAAAATTGTTCCCAAGGAAACTACTTGTGTCTTTCTTGGATATGCTTAGTCCGGGTATAGATGCTATGACGTGAAATCCAAGAGACTCGATGTATTCTTGAATGTTCTCTTTAATGAGGTCGCCTCATATTTTCCTTAACCTAATTAATAAGACCCGGGGGAGAATGGTGATGGGGATGTATTTCGGCCTTCTCCTGTTCATCAACTCGAACCTCATTCTTCTGCAGTTGATGTTACGGATCAGCCTCACTCTTCAGGCCAGCAGCCTTGCCCAGCATCTTCTGCCGATTGTCAGCCTGTTCAGCTGACCTCAGAGGATTCCAGTCACCCGGCACAGCATGTTTATTCTCGGCGGCGATTACACTATGTTTCCCAGGGGAAGATTACTCCAGAAGATCAGCAGTCTAGCCCAGTTGCTTTCCTTCCAGCCGCTTCCTCAGATTCTGGATCCCTCTCTCAGGTTCGTCGATCCTCTCAAATTTCTTATCCTGTTGAAGGATTTTTGTCTTATCTTATGAATCGTTTTCCCCAAAACATCGAGCTTACCTTATGTCAGTTCAATCTTCTCATGAACCTGAACACCCATTTGTTTTTGAATGCTCTCTTGCCCTTAGGCAGTTTCACCAACTCAAATGGGTGGTTCTCATGCAAGGATTTTCTCTCTTCCGGCATAGCTTTTATCCACTCTCCCTTGTGCTCATGAGACATAGCCTCTTGGTAGCATTCTGGTTCTCCCCCAGAAGTGATCATCACATACTCATGAGGAGAATATCTCTGGGAAGACCGGTGCTCTCTAGTAGATCTTCTCAACTGAGGTTCAACTGGTGGTTCTGGAGGGGCTTGAATGCTTACCTTATTTTATGTATGAAAAGGGGAAAGGGGCAACCAACATAGGGAGCTAGCTTGCTTCCACTGGTGGCGGGCGGAGTGGAAGCAGAACCAGAAAAGGCAGCAATTCCAGAGACGGTTGACCGAGCGGAGGCATCGGAGGAAGGAGCACTAATGGAAGAGGCATCACCCGCGCAAGGGGCACAAGGACTCTTCTCCGGTAGCTCCGTAAAGGGTCAAGCCAGCTAGAGAGGGAAGGAAAGGAGGAGAGTGCCTCATTGAAAGAGTGGAGAGAGAGATCGAAAGGATTCCACAGTCGAGGGATCCTAGTGAAGGGAAACCCGTACCCAGGGAGAGTTAGAGGAGGCAGAACCCTTCTGAGCCAAAATAAAATAAAGTGCCACAACACGACGGTACTCTTGTCAGATAGAGGTCTGAAGTCCGCCGATTCGGGCAAGCGAATCTACATTATATGAGCACAGAAAGGGCTGAGCGAGACTCCATCCTATATTCTATTATGAAATAAAAACTCGTCCCCAAAGAAGGGAGGAGAAGGAACCGCACCCTTACGTAGGGTTCGCTCCATCCTCTGCGACAGATAGGAGCACGGGCCCTTGGCATCCGGGATTTGTGTCCTTGTGCTCTGCAGCCTGGGTCTTCCTATAACACGTATTCCTAAAAAAAGTATGAGCCTTTCCGTTCCACTAAGCATGGGGCTTAGAAGAATCGGGTCCACTCCGCTGTTCGCATCCTTTTCCAAAGTGCGAAAGGAGCTTGCCTACTGAGCGAGCAACCTTACTTGCGAGCGAAGGGTAATGCTGAACATAGGGCATACTTACACCGGGACAGCAAAAGAGTAGAATGAAAGATAAGAATACTCAATATAGAAAGAGATGCAACAACGCAAAGTAGAATCGGAAAATGGGAAAAAAAGTAAGTGCCCTTTGTGTCTTTGAGAGTCGAGAAATGAAGGTCTCCGCCTACCGGTCGCTACCGCCAGTGGATCCAAACACAAAACACAAGTAGTTCTATGCGGACGATCTCTCTTTCTCAAGCACCGGAGGAAACGGGACTTTGTTCCTCCGGAATTCGGTATTCGTCCACGAGGTGGAGTTGTGACCCGCTTGGGAGGGCTACTCTATATCCCGGAATCCCCAACCGCTTACGCATCTTAAATCTTCTTAATGATTCAGCAAGCGGGAATCTTACGTCCACTTGAGGCGAGTATCCTTCGTGGGGAGGGGGGTCACGAGTCCCCCCAGTTACGTGAAGCGACATCCTAAATATCCTGAAAAAAAAGCATTCTGTCGGGTGTGCTGGCAGCCTGGTTAAACCCATCCGTGTCTTATCGGAGGGAAATTGACCCCCGGGGGAAAGTCTTCCATTGAAGAACGAGGGTGGTATAGACCGAATAGATTCCAACATCGGGGGGTCCTAGAACAAGGTAACTCATCCCTAAAGGAAGATTGTTTCATCACGCCTTCCCCATACTATGAAAGGAATGGGCGGTGAGGGTCACCTATCTTAGGGACTCTAGATTGAAATTGGATATGGAGTCCGCAGGCTCTTTTTATCGAGCCCGCATGATATGGAAACAACAGGACTCCGCGGTTGAATGCTTGTCTATCCGGAATAAAAACTAGGCTCGGATAAGCGTAGATGCAATCATACCAGTTACGTATGGTAAACCCTTTCATCAATCTAAGAGAAAGGGACGGGATCTCTGTCATCGTGGTACTTGGTTCTTGTTTCCTTTTTTTTCCCGGATCCCCCAATAGTATGTATTCCCAAGAGTTATGGACCCTCGACAGAGTAAACGTTCTGAGGTGTTTTGACTCCTATTTTCTACATTCTTCTTTCTTAATAGAAAGGGAGGGAGAGTAGTGAACATCTTGGCCGGCAAAAGGGAGAAGAGCTCAGTGAAAGGTAACTTCTTTTAAAGTTTTAAAGACAAAATGAAATATCTATAGATTCATTAGAAAGAAGAGAGTTCATCCATAAATGAGTTCAAAGAGACGAGGGAAGAAGCCTATTACTACTACAGTTAGAGTTACCGGAGAAAGGAAAGGAGCCAGAGAGATAAGGCGGCTAAAGTGGAACTCAGCCAATCGGGAAGGTTTTGAAACTTCAAAGCTCTCGGGGTTTTCCACAGCAATGCTCAAACCAAAGAGAGTGACGTATACGACCTCCCTTCCTCTCTCCTTCTCGCTACAGGAGTGAAATAGTCTTACAAGATAGGAACGAAGTAGCTCGACTGATAAGTTGAGGCTATTCGACTCTCGCTAAAGAAGAGAAATTCACATTCACCCTTAACTTCTCGTACCGGATAGGCTCTTGGACTTGGAGCTCACAAATGCGCTATTTGAGTGAACGAATGCGCTGTTGACATGAGATAATGAGTTGTTTGAGTTTTTTCTGCTGAAGTCGGAGAAGAGGATGGAAGGGGGGTAGCGGTTCGTGCTTGAGTTGAATCACTTGACTTTGGTCCTATCTTTATATAAGTAGTAGATCCCCTTAAAGGGAAATGATCTAGGTAAAAGCTATTGGCTGCTACCTGGTAGGCAACTCACCAGGAAGAGTCTCTATCACCGATAGGCCAATCCAATTAGACGGAGGGATGGCATCAGTAGCCAAGAAGGAACTGACTTGGTCAGCTGTTTTCAGTTCTTGTGACTACGCTTTCTGTGGTTCGAGATATAGATTCAGAGTAGGGAAATGCCTTAGTTCTCCCAGCTCGAAAGGCAGCTCATGACCCGAGGCAAAGAACTTCAAATCCATTTCGTGAGGAGGAGGAAGCATGCTCTTAGTCGAACTGCTGCGGTTGTGTCTTGTGTCGGCCTCGGTGCCAGGAGCAGCACCGGAGACTTGAAAGGATCGTAGAATTCAGTCTCATAGAAAGCCCCAAACCGGACCTCTTATTGAATGCATGAGGAATGGAAGAACTTTCATTTCGGTTGGTGAACTCAAAGTAAAGGGACAAAAGGACGAGCAAGAGTTGGTCATTCAAGAAGCTTTGGCTAGCCAGCTTGACTTATGGAAAAAGAATAGCGATTGTTGAATCAGCGAGGAGATTGATTCTTACTCTTTCTCGATGCGAAAGATGTTGTGGCTAGGCAAGGTGCGTAGCCTTCTGAGATGGGCGTTCTCATCCAGGAAAAAAAGAAACTAATCACTCCGCTCTTTTCCGGTGCAGATGAAGACGAGAAGACGGTCTCTTTCATCTGCTGGTATTGGACTGCTTTCAAGTCAAGGCTTGGCTAAACTGAGCTTTCACGTAGAAATCCAGCTTATATTGAACTAGCTTAGCTGCCATTGCCAGAAAGACGAAGACAAAAGGTGCGAAGCGAGTCTTTAAGCCCTAGGAATGAAAGATCCCAAGATCCTCCCTTCTTTTGTGGGAAGGGCTAGTTGTCTTTGTTGGAGGAGTTCACAACTCTTGTCTTCTTCAAGCAGGTATCCGATGTTAGTTCAAATAGGAGCTCTTCTTACCTCAAAAAGTAGTGAAGTGATCTTCGGCTAATTCCATTGTTTCCGCTCGAGTGAGAATATCCGATGCAGTTAGCTCAAAAGGGAGTTCGCTCAGTGACCCAGTTCTTTCTTTGAGCCGAGCCAAAGCCAAGTAGTTCGGCTAAGCTTCATGGCATTTATAAGGCTCTGTAGCCGGAGTATAAAGTCAGGTCAAGGGGAAGAGAGAAGGAGCTTTAAAAGAGAACTAAACTGATTCAACTAATCCCAATGGAAGCCCTTTGGCAAGAGTGGGAAAGGCCTTCACGGAATGAGGAGGATCAGGGAAGGGCATCTTAAATGAAATCGATCCCATACCCGCGATTTAGGAGTTTTCCCAGCTCAAGGCACCAAGATGACTGAAGAAGATAGAGAGAACTCGAGTCAAAAGTCCGAGTAAACCAAGAAGAAAGTCAGTAGGAATCGGACCTGAGACAGGGAATTCCCTAGGATAAGGTCGTTCAGTCACTTTCCGGGCTCTCCTGACTCTTGGAAAGGTAGCTTTTCGGTAATTAAGAAAAGAGCCGATTCTCTGGATCAATTCCTTGCCTATCAAAGATTTTGCTATTCGTAGATGTCGGGTAATAGCAAGAACCTAAGACTAGTCAGACTGAAAGCGGTCTTTCTTCGATCAGAAGAGTTGTCAGAATGAATACGAAGAAGATCATCATTAGGGCAAGCAATGGCTTCTGTTAGAGCAAATCCCAAGATGGCATAACCTAAGAATTTCCTTGTTTAGGCAATGATGGATTTCGCGCTACGGAATGAATCAATGAACTAACGACCTTGCCAAGCCAAGACAGCAGCTCCCGCTAATGCAATTGTAGCAGCTCCGGCCCCCGCACCCTATAACATCGAAAATTCTCCATTCGAGAATCCTCCTCACGCCACACTCTTTTCGCCCCCTTCTTCTTTTTTCTCTTGGGCTTGGAATGCTTTGATTCTGAATGATCTTCTACCTACCTTAGTAGAATTCAAAAAAAGCCAATCTCGACAAAGAAAGAGAAGTCCGGACGCTTTCTCATTGCTTTATTTTTTCCCGGGCTCCTCGAAGAAAAACCTCTCTTTTCTACGCTTTCTTCTCTTATGAAATTGAGAGTGTTAGGGACTCCTACTACTTAAAAAGCAAGGCTACGAACCTCATAGGTGCCAAACTCCTTCCCTTACTAATGTTCAATCGAGGCAGAATAAAAAGAAATGGGAGTTCAGGTAATTCAATATCTGCCCTTATCAATCAAGGTCTATTTGTACAATCATTCCCTTTCTCTTCCTTTCCTCAAGAGCTTCTTCGTGAACAGCAGATTCGAGGGCATCTATACCTGGTCTTCTACGCTCCTCTTCCTCATCTTCGGAGATGTCCAATTGGTCCTTTAGTTCAATTTGTCCAATTCTTCCGGGCATTGGAAAGAAAGGAAAGGTAAGACGGGTCCGGTAATGCAGTAAAGTCAAGCAGTCAATTCAGTAATCGACGGCACTAAACAAATGCACTCAAGCACAGCAGCGGCTTTGAGCTGACAGGCTGAGTGAGAGCTCCAACCAATAGATGAGATTAGAGACGCTAACATAACAGGGGCAGGAGACATATCTTTAAGAACCAAGAACGGGATATTCGCATTAGCAGAAGGAGGAGAGCGAAGAGATGAGCACTTTTCAAGCAGCTTTCCTTAACGAAGTCATCTATGTGACCAATGCACGCTTCAAAGAAAGCAAAGAAGGATGCTCGCTAGCAGCTCAAGGGGATTGAAGACCAAGGCAGGGCTCTTGTTGAAAAATTTACAAAGAAGGTCTAAAAAGGCAAATTAACGCATTTGAAGGGAACCACCCGTATAGTATAGTAGAAAGACCTATCGGACCTGTGAAAGTCTCGTTTTTAACTAAATTAAGAAAAACGTCGCTTTTGGGAAAAGGATGGTCTGCTCTACACCAAAGGGGAATAATCTTTTCGTCCTAAGGTGGGATAACATACGTATGGACTTGTTGAAGGAGTGTCACCACACTCGCTGGGCAGGACACCCCCCGGTCAGCACCGAACAATGGCCTTGCTTGGCGCTCGATTTTATTGGCCTCAGATGAAAGAAGACGTGGAAAGTTATGTCCAAACCTGTCTTGTGTGTCAACAAGACAAAATAAAACATAAGAAGCCAGGAGGAGAGCTAGATCCTTTGCCTATTCTCACCAGACCATCAAAGTGTTACTATGGATTTCATCTCTTGCTTGCCCAGGGTAGATGGGCTTGTTCGCGAAGAGCTTATTCTGATTCAATTGTTCGATTCGAGGAGATTGATTCAATTGCTAACTTTATTCCGAAAGATCTAGGGAAATTCCTATTCTCTTACTATGTCCGAGGACATTAACCTTGCAGAAAGCTCCCGAAGAGTGTCCTTGTCCTTTCTTGGATTTCCCCTTGGATTAGCCCTTCCGAAAGCCCTTATTCTTGCGGCATATAGGGCTAGGTTTGTTTAGGCTTTCCCCTATTCTCTAAGCCCGGAAATGGCGTATCGTATGCTAAGATGCTAAGAGCTCTTATTCCGACAAAGGCAAAGCCCTCTTATTTCAGTCAACTCTGTCCCCTCTTGAAGGCAAGGCAGATCTTTGGACATTAACTAAAAGAAGATTTGAAGCCGTTGGCATTCCCCTATTTGAGACAGTAGGCCTTTTCGTGCAACCTCTTCTAGCAGCATATATTCCCCTAAGAGCAAGAGGGGATTCGAAAAGAGTAAAAAAGGGGCGTAGCGGTAATACAGAAGAGCCTATTCTATTCCTCATTCCTACTCCTAGCTCCTAGTAGGTCGCTCACTCTCTGTAGAGTAAATGGTTGACTCTAACACTCGAAATACAAGAAGAGGAGATATTCATTAAAACAGTAACCAGCGAAGCGATAACACAGTCTACAGGGAACAGTCGACGGGCGAGAGACAGAGACAAAGACACAGCAAACAACTAGCGAACCAATAGACAGGACAGTCGAAGCGAAAGGGTAATGGTTGAAAGCCAATAGTGACAAGCATAATTCCAGAGAAAGCGCTACAATGGCATTCCTCCAATGTGCAGTTCTTGGTAAAGGCAAGGAAAGGTTCCTCGAGTGAATGGATAAAGCTTTGACGGAGGCACATCTAATAAAGGTCTCTCCTTTATGCCCTAGGAAGGGAAATTTCACCCCCGAGAAAAGGATTTCCATTCTCCTTATCAGTAGTAGGAAAGGTTCCCTCTTGCATAACAACTCTGACGGAGGCGAGGAATTCCTTATCAAAGAGAATTCGCTGGCATGGAAGTCGGGATTTGACAGAGCTTCAAGCAATTGGACAAAAAGGTTTTGCACGTGAATCAGATGTGGGGACTTTTATCTCTATCTTACTCTCGGCTGGGCTACTTTCAGAAGTGGGCAACTCTGCAGTTACAGTATACCAAAAATAGGAATCTCCGGTGCCAGTTATCGCTAGGCCTGGTTATTAGTCTAAAGTAAAGCGCGATTAGACTGTGAGGTGCAATATCTGCCAATAGTTGTGCATTAGGAACTATTGCTAAGCAATAAGACCAAGAAAAAGCGAATGATCAAGGGCGTTACTCTACGGACTTAGTTGCTTCACAACCTTTTTGTTCTTTCACTCGATAGAAAAAAGTGTCACACATCACAAGGTAATAAGAAGATAACTATTAAATAAAAAAATAGATCATATCTCAATAAGGGGGGAATTCTAGAAAGAGTTTAGAAATGACTTATCTAAAAGGCCTAAATACTGAGGGATAAAAAAAGCGTAATATTATTCAAACTGTTTGCGTGCCTCGTCTGCCTTAGACGAGTCGTATGCTTTTTTCATTTCGTAGGCATCGAGTGCGTATACCTAATAGTACTCATACGCTTATGCCCACTTTGAATGAATAGGAGGGATAAGGTCTCTATAGGCAGATCTATATACAATAAAGAGGTTACCCTCGACGAAGTTTTAGTTCTCTATTGCTGTACGTAAGAGTAGGTTGATCCCGCCCAGCTCCTGTTAAAGTGGGTAATATGTCGAGTAGGAGTCCACGCAAGGCAGTTGATGATCTTGATGAAGTGAGAAAGAAATTTATCAAGCAGCAGTCTTTCAGGATAGCGGGTTCCCTTTCTTATCAATCAATCCTTTGGGGAACAAAGCTATTTATTCTCTAGAATCTTAAGATAAATCTATCTATTATCATTAGCTCTTTCAGAGAAATACCTATAGATTACTGGTAGGAATGGAACAGAACTCCCAGAAAGGAAAACTTCCACTGCCCCAGCTTTTGACCTTGACCTAACCCTTTAACAACCTAGACCTAGCTATTAACCTGTGCCTGCCCTAGCCATCTTTGATCTAGCTGGCTTGAGAAAATGGAGAAAGAAAATCCCAGACTACCTCAAAGCGGGACCACCCACGGGACTTCACACCAGGAAGCACTCGGCGGCTGTAATGTAAACATTTATGTATACGTAGAAGGGGGATAAAAATCGTCCTATCCTAATAAAAAGTAAACTCCTCCCCCAACAGATCGAGTTATCTCATCCCTTGCGTGACCCCCTTGGGGACCAGATACTCAGACCTAGGCAGGCAGGAAACACACTCCCTCTTCCAAAGTCGAGCTTTTTCCTTTTTAAGAAAAGCATAAGGGGACTGCTCATAAGAGGACTGAGCCTAGCCAAATTACTCACTGGTAAAAGGCACTTATACTCCATGAGATGGCCTGGCTGTAACAGATTAAGAGATTGCATTAATCAATCCTGGCAAGGAACTGGCTTTAGCAAAGGATTGCTTATAGGATTGGTGAAACTCTTGACCTTTACCCCGCTATTCTTCTGTAGAACTGATGGGCCCCCTGGTTTTTCGATATTTTTGGAAGAATGTGCTACTAATATATAGGCTACAGATGAACCATGATATGGCACTGATTGCAGATGGACATTCAATTGGATCTTTTTAGAAAGACTCCCGCCTTCACTTGCCCGTAAAGAAAGCATATTCTATAGGTTCCATATGGGGGATTTGTAGTTTTGTTAGGCACGGTATTAGTTTTATGCCTGTTATCCACAGTCGACACCGCTATCCATGAGTTAGGCTTACTACTGTTAGCTCTCTAGGCACGTTAGCTCAGTATGAAACGTATTCCTATTACTATTATCCTTAACCCTACCCTGGAATCTTCTCGTTAGCCCTCCATTAGACTGGAGGAAATAGTGCTTTCTGCTTGCCTAAGGGAGGAGACGGCTTTCAAAGGGACTGGATGGTATTAGCTTAGGACTTCAACTGGAACTTAAACCCCATCCACTCAAGAACTGTTAGTTCGAACCCCACCTCCAAATCCCCGATAGCTTTTATGGCATTTAGTGCAATCAATAAGGTTAAGGAAGTTGATAGCAATTGGTAAACAATAGAGAGAATGTGTCGCATATCAGCTATTGCATATCGGTTGTAGCGGTTCCGCTGCTATTGAATTCCCTGCTAGTCTTAGTGCTACAGAGGCAGTAGCAGTACAACCATCCAATTGCAATTCCATTGCACATTCATCTTCCTCTATCAAT